TATCGCTGCTACGCCAAAACTCGGCGCAAAGAACCAACCAGATTGCCCCAGTGGATAAATAAGGAATACGGAAACAAAAACAGCGATTGGAGCAGAGAATGAAATTGCATTATAAGGCCGCAATTGAACAGACCGAGCAAGTTCAAATTGACGTAACATGAAACCTATTAGTGCAAAAGCCCCATGGAGAGCGACAAAAGTCCACAGACCGCCTAATTGACACCAACGAGTAAAATCCCCTTGCGCTTCCGGGCCCCATAGTAGCAACAAAGAGTGTGCTAAACTATTGGCAGGGGTGGAAACTGCCGCGGTTAAGAAATTACAACCTTCCAAATAGGAACTAGCCAATCCATGGGTATACCAAGAAGTTACAAAAGTTGTCCCTGTAAACCAACCCCCTAAAGCGAAATAAGCACAAGGAAAGAGCAATAGGCCGGACCATCCTACAAAAACGAAACGGTCCCTTCGTAACCAGTCGTCCATAATATCAAATAGATCATTTTCTTCTTTAGTAACTCTACCAAGGGCTATAGTCATAGTGATCCTCCTATTCAATTACTTCAACCATTTCCGAGCACCTCATATCACTTCCAAGGCATACGATAGTTTGATTATCTGTGGACGATTTCTTTCTCGTTCAATGCCCTTTTTCAAAGGTCTCGAAGATAGAAATTTTGCATTTTTATCTATGGGGTCACAACCGAGGTCGTGGTAAATCCATGAATTTGATTCGATTAGTTTTTCTTATACTATAGAAAAGAAATAAACATTTGAATTCAGCATTATTCCATGACTCCTATTTCAAAGCCTATCTTTTAAGGAAAAATGAAAATAAAAGTAACCCCTCTTTTCCCACTCGCTCTCTATTGCATGGGTGGAAGAACAAAAATGGGATTCTGAAAAAAAAAAAGAAAGATATTGAAAAAAAAAATTGACTTTCGAAATCAATTTTTATGTGTAGCGGAAAGGAGTTGCGATTTCTTCTTATTCCTATAGAACATCTAGTAACAAGAATATGAAATCGTAAATAGCGAAAAATTCTTGCCTTGCGTGGTCTAAGTCTAAGGAAATACAAAAAATCCGCTTATACAATTTCATCTACATCGAATTTATATATCAGAATAGTGGATAGAGGCATCATTCAAGGAGTCAGGTCTACTTACTTTATCTTTCTTTCCAATTTTATGGTGGGTTTGATAAGAACCCTTTTTGTTTTGTTTATAAATAATCGAAAAAAGAGTTTTTTATTTTTTATATAACCTGCTTGTTTTATTATAACAAGTCCTATATGAAAATGCCCGCTGAAGAGAAAATCTATCTGATTGTTTCTCAGCCAATATCTAATTTTAGAAAGAAAAAACAAGAATTTTCTTCTTTTTTTTATTAACATTAAGAAAAAAGAATATAATTAAAATGGAATTGGCAATATAATTTTTATGGACTTTTGAAAGAAAAAAAAAGGAAGGATTTTTTGCAATCGTTATTTCTTGCCTCTGTCATATCACGGAAACCTTTCGATTTGGAACGGGGAGAGATGGCTGAGTGGACTAAAGCGGCGGATTGCTAATCCGTTGTACAATTTTTTTGTACCGAGGGTTCGAATCCCTCTCTTTCCGCCCCCTCGGATCATTTGGGACTTTCGAATTGGAAGGAATTCTGACCCCCAGATTTTCTCATAGATAAATGTACGAAACAAATCCAATTTGTAAGAAAAAATTCCAAAAAAATTTGGATTTTTACTCCTCACGCCCAGGATTACGTCCTGGGTCATTAGATAAGAATCCAAAGATAAAGAGGGAAACAAAGAATATCACTACTGTATAAACAAAAAGTTTGAGAGTAAGCATTACATAATCTCCAAGATTTTTTTTTAAGGAATAGATTACCCGTTTTTCCTTACCACACAGATCCACTAGGATGGGTTTTGTTTATTTTTACACCTAAAAATGCAAAAATCAATTCTTGAAAAAAATTGCAAGAATTGATTTATAATAAGCACTCTTATCAATATCAAAAATTAGGTTAGGTATTGTGTGGGTACCTAAAGGTACCTGCTCAACGTAGGTGCAGGGGGTGGGGTAGAAAGGCGGATCCCAATTTATTGCTGCAGCTATACATTCAATGTAGAAGAATTAGAATTTTAGAATCGAAGGTTCATAATATAAGACTTCTCGGCTTTTATTCATTTTTAGAATTTTTTTGGAATGAATACATCATTCAATTTGGCAGACAGAACAGAGTAGTAAAGATTTCATCGAAAACTTACAGCAGCTTGCCAAACAAAGGCTAATAGAAAAAAGAGTATAGGTATGACAGGCATAAAATCCACGATTGGGTTGAAAATGGCATAAGCTTCGGGCAATTTGGCGAAGAAAAAACTAGTAGGATAAAGAACAGAATTAAAACAGATACAGGTTAAACTAAGTATATTAGGCATAACAAGCATTTCGTTCTTGTAGAGTAGATAATTGGATTTTGATTGAGTTATTTTTCTAAGGGAAAAAAGAAAAGGCGGGTTCAAAATCCTTTTTTCTTCGGACTTTCCCAAACGCAAAATACCTCCTTGTATTCGCACTCTCAAATGAGAATGGAAGAAATTCGACTTTCATATAATATCTTAATAGAATTCCATGTAATGATCAATGCATTTTTTTGATTCTATATTATCCGCATGTCTAGAATCCTAGCAAGAGAGTATCCCTCATTTTTTATGTAATTGAAGTGGGATTGACGAATAACAAATAAACATAATAGTGTTTATTTGTGTCGCATAAAACCAGAAATGGGGCGTGGCCAAGTGGTAAGGCAGCGGGTTTTGATCCCGTTACTCGGAGGTTCGAATCCTTCCGTCCCAGATTTTTTCTGATGAAACGAAAGATGAAATCATATTGTACCCCACACGAGACAAAAGAAAGTTTATTAAAGAGAATAATTATCTCTTATGAACTCTTAGATTAGATGCATTTCTAAGCATTCTTTTTCTTTCTCAGAAAACATAATCAAGTGTCAAGTCCAGTCAAATTGAATATCTTTATTTTCATGAAAAATTGGGTCTATCAGTCACATTCAGGATATGCCCCTACTACTACTCATTACTCATATGTGTTTTGAAATTCGAACTTCTTAGATAAACTTTATGCTCTATATCCATGAAGGGGGAATTCTTACATGATACATTTAACATCTAATGTGAAAGAAAAGAAGGACCCCCTATTTCTTTTTCCCGAACTAAAGAACTAAAGTAAGTAAATAAAAAGAAAATAAAGGGGGTATCCTAATTCTATATTTCATGGCCAGATTAAAGAATAGGAAGTTTTTAGTTTCAGCACAGGTCTTAAAACTTTTGACCAAGATCGGCTTGCGAAAAAAGAAAAAGGGTTTCTATTCTATGGATAGGAACTCCATTTTTGTATTTTAGATATTATCTGATTTGCAAATATCCATTTCTAAATCAATGGAATGTGAGGATTAGAGAGAAATTCATATATTCTGTCTACTCGGCTTTCGAATTAATTGAAAAATTTTTAAACTTGACGTAAAACACTGTATAAAAAATGAGACCTATCCCTTTATGATAGAGATAGATTTTTGTTGTATTATATTATTAGTAAAAAGGGCCCCTCTTTGGTTAAGCGAAAACCATCTCGATCTGCGATTCTTTAAATATCCAGAATGATCCATTCTGGTAAGGATAAGGTAAGAACTGTTCGTTGGATAGAATGGATTCCAAAAATCATACTTCTCCTGATTTTTTATTTGGAGTTGCTTCTTTTAGGTAAAAGAAAGAATGCTATAAGTAAAAGCAAAGGCCTTAATTTGACTTTACACGAAATGTGTTTTTTTTTACTTCATTTTTTTCCCTCTTTTGGTATTCGAGTCGAAGAAGTACGAGAATTCTATAACTACCAAAAAACTTTCAATCTTTTCATTGGAATAGTTTATTTAGTTAATAGTTAATTGTTTTTGTTATGGAAAAATATATTGCTAATCTAATTCTAATATAGTAATTAAATTAATTAAACTTTTTTTGAGGTTGATAGTTTATTTGTTGGAGAAGAGTCGATCCTTCGCTTCTCATTTCAGGATTGACCATCTCGAGTCCTCTGTTGAGGATGGAAATTCTATAAAAAATAAGTCTTAAGCAAACTTGTTTATTCGTCTTTTTCGAACTATGTTTCCTTCATATGATAGAATATGGGTTTAAATAAATTGGATCTTTGCAGAGTCTTCCCCGATAAATACTTATTTCTTTTATCCATATTTCTCCATAGATAGCAAGTTTGAATTAGTATACAAAAAACTAAACTAAACCAATGACTATTCATGATCCCATCCATATTGGATCAATTCCCTATACCACTTTGCAATGAAATTAGAGGAATGTTTGTTATGGTAAAACTTCGTTTAAAACGATGTGGTAGAAAGCAACGTGCGACTTGAAGGACATGATCGATTGTGGATTTTGTTATCCATCATTTTCCATAGTAATGAAAATGCTCTTGGCTCGACATAGTCTGTTCTATTCGTCCCGAACCAAATTTGCGCTGGGTTGTTTGTAAGTAAATAGTACACGATGGAGCTCGAGAGGACATAATTTATTTTTTATCAAGGGAAAGAATCTAGGGTTAGTGAAAACTAATAAATTAGGCCAACTTTGTCAGTCTATCCTTAATATAGAAATTGAAAGGTTAAAATAAGAAGAAAGTCCAATTTTGGAAGATTGGAAAAACTCTTTCAATTAAAAGTCTATCAGAATCAATCGCCCATATTCGATTTCTATAGAAGAGGGAAATGCTTTATCGAAGGAAATAAGAAAAAAAGGGTATGTTGCTACTCTTTTGAAAGAAAAAAGAATAGGAATTCCCGAAGTAATGTCTAAACCCAAGGATTTCACAAATCAAAGATAAAGAATTCCGGAACAAGTAAACGCGATTTTCAATTGTCTCAACAATAGAATTGGATCAGAATAAGGAATAAAAGTCAATTCGTTCGAGATGAGACAAAGAAAAGAGTTTAGAGACGACTCAAAAAATTTGGAAGGATTTTTCCTTTTAAGTCTGTCAGTCAAAATTAACCAACTTGAGTCATGAGTATAAATGAAATTTGTTTTTTCTGTAAGGAAATTAATGCAAGTCATAGTCTAATTTCTATCTACTTGTATTATAGACAGAAATTCGAATCTTTTTCTCGAGCCGTATGAGGAGAAAACCTCCTATACGTTTCTAGGGGGGGCATTGTTTAGCTACATCTATCCCAATAAGCTGTCTATCGAATCGTTGCAATTGATGTTCGATCTCGAAGAGAAGGAAGAGATCTTCGAAAAGTGGGTTTTTATGATCCGATAAAGAATCAAACTTGTTTAAATGTTCCAGCTATTTTATATTTCCTTGAAAAGGGTGCTCAACCTACAAGAACTGTTTATGATATTTTAAGGAAGGCAGAATTCTTTAAAGAAAAAGAAGGAACTTTGAGTTAATTGAAGAACTAAATGAATAAAAAAGTAGGAGAGGATCACTAGTATCCCTCGTTGTCTAATTATTTAGACACAATTTGCCTCTTTCTTAGTCCTATTTTTGACTGGATTTATGTCGTGCCAATCCAACATAAGCCCTTGTTTTATTTACTTTTTCTATCTAATTTGTTTTCTTACCATTGTATTTCCATTGACAAAGGTCTATTGAACAAATAGAATTTGTAGATAGATAGGTCTCTTTATCCTCACTCCATATTAGGTTTTTCTGTCTACACTTCGCTCAAATAATAGGGTTGTCCCTCTTGCATGTACTCTCATACAAGATTTATTTATATAAAGAAATATAAATTGATAAAAAAATGACAATTTTGCTATCGTGATTGGGGCCGCTCCTTTTTTAACCTTAGTGAAATTTAGCCGGACCTGTTCATTTTGGCATTTGAGTGTTTTTAATGGGCGATAAAATCTTTCTTTTAATGTTTTGCTAGTTCAATGTTTTGACAGGAGCGTGCGGTGTAATTCCATTGATTTTTGGGTTTCGATCGTATCTAAGATCCTATTTTATCTGGGTTGCTAACTCAATGGTAGAGTACTCGGCTTTTAAGTGCGACTATGATCTTTTACACATTTGGATGAAGCAACAAATTCGTCCAGACTCTTGGTAGAGTCTAGAAGACCACGACTGATCCTCAAGGGTAATGAATGGAAAAAATAGCATGTCGTAATAAAATCAATTTCTTATTTTTGATTTTTGGAATGGAATAAAAAATTCTGATTTTCTGGGTCTAGTGAATAAATGGATAGAGCCTGGCTCCAATTCTGGTAAAATAAAAAGCAACGAGCTTAACTTCTTAATTGAAATGATTCCCCGATCTAATTAGACGTTAAAAATAGATTAGTGCCTGATGCGGGGAAAGGTTGGGTTTTCCTATGAACGGACCCTTGATTTTTTCTTTTTTTTTTTTTTTTTTTAGAAATCCTAATTTTTCTTGATTATAGATTGAAAAGAGATGTTATGGATTGAATGTGTAAAAGAAGCAGTATATTGATAAAGAGACTGGATTCCAAAGTCAAAAGAGCGATTGGCCTGCAAAAATAAAAGATTTGTTCTCTTTTCTAATTAGAACAAACATAAACTAATTGGATAGAAAAGGAAAAGATCTGTGGATTAGATTCCTTTTCTTTCCAGGGTTTGTATTAAAAAATGCAACACCCTGTTTTGACCATATTGCACTATGTATCATCATTTGAGAAACCGAGAAATGCTTCTTCTTTCTGATTCAAGTAGAAATACAAATGGAAAAATTGGAAGGGTATTCAGAAAAACAGAAATCTCGTCAACAATACTTCGTTTACCCACTTCTCTTTCAGGAGTATATTTATGCATTTGCCCATGATTATGGATTAAAAGGTTCCGAACCTGTGGAAATTGTTAGTTGTAATAACAAGAAATTTAGTTCACTACTTGTGAAACGTTTAATTATTCGAATGTATCAGCAGAATTTTTGGATTAACTCGGTTAATCATCCTAACCAAGATCGATTGTTGGATTACAACAATTTTTTTTATTCTGAGTTTTATTCTCAGATTCTATCTGAGGGGTTTGCGATCGTTGTAGAAATCCCATTCTCGCTACGAGAATTATCTTGTCCGAAAGAAAAAGAAACACCAAAGTTTCAGAATTTACGATCTATTCATTCAATATTTCCCTTTTTAGAAGACAAATTTTTGCATTTACATTATCTATCACATATAGAAATACCCTATCCTATCCATTTTGAAATCTTGGTTCAACTCCTTCAATACCGGATCAAAGATGTTCCATCTTTGCATTTATTGCGATTCTTTCTCAACTACTATTCGAATTGGAATAGTCTTATTACTTCAATGAAATCGATTTTTCTTTTGAAAAAAGAAAATAAAAGACTATTTCGATTCCTATATAACTCTTATGTATCAGAATATGAATTTTTCTTGTTGTTTCTTCGTAAACAATCCTCTTGCTTACCATTAACATCTTCTGGAAC